ATGAGTTGGTTGCCAATAATTAAAGCTTGGGTTATTTTTTCTGGTTTGGTGAGTTTATTTTTGTGGAAGTTAGGTGGTGTTTTGTTATTTGTAGTTGCTAGGGGGATTGCGTTGTATGGTTTATTTGATGAGTCTCTTACTAAAACTAAGCATTATATGAGGGGTTTTTGGATGTTTTTATTGAGAGAGGTCATGGCGTTTGGGAGTTTGTTTACGGTTTGTATTTTGACTGAGGAGGAGGGGGTTTCCCCTCTTTCTTCTTTTGTGGAGCTTCCCTTGTTGGGGTGTTTTTTCTTGACAGGTTCTTCTATCACTGTGACTGCTTATCATCATTATTTGGGGTCTGGCAGAAGTCGTGTTTTTTTGTTGGGTACTATAATTCTTGGGGCTTGTTTTATAGGTGTTCAGTTGGCTGAGTTTTATAGGGCTAGTTGTGATTTGTTGTTTTGTATATATCAGGCTGTTTGTTTTTGTACTGTTGGTTTACATTTTATACACGTGTTAGGTGGTTTAGTGGCATTAAGGGTGTTATTGATTTCGGGTGCTGAGTTTCGTATGTCTCGTGTGAAAGTGGATTGTCTTGTGTGGTATTGGCATTTTGTAGACTATATTTGGTTGTTTGTTTATATCATTATATATGTGTGTTAGATTCTCTGGATGTCTCTTATAGGTTATTTTAAAACTGTTAGCTTGTGGTGCTGTAGATCCTTATTTAGGGTGGGGGAATATAATGTTGCAGGTGTTTCGTAGAAAAATAGTGGATTTGCCAACAAATTTGTCTTTGAGTTATTTTTGGTGTGGGGGTTTTATGATTAGGAGGTTTTTGGTGTTTCAGCTATTGTCGGGTATTATACTGTCTTTCTTATATGTGGCGGATTCTTCCTTAAGGTTTGGTTGTGTTGTTGATTTTACTTCCGAGGGTTTATTTGTTTGGGTAGTGCGGTACTGTCATATATGGGGTGTTACATTTATTTTTTTGTTGTTTTTTTTGCATATGGGTCGTGCTCTGTATTATTCGAGGTATAGTAAGCTAGGGGTGTGAAATGTTGGGTTTGTGCTATATATCCTAATGATGGCTGAGGCGTTTTTAGGGTATATACTACCTTGGCATCAGATGTCATATTGGGCTGCTACGGTATTGACTTCTGTGTTGGGTAGTATTCCTTTTATAGGGTCTGTTTTATATAGTTTTGTTGTGGGGGGGTTTTCTGTGACCAATGTTACACTTGTTCGTGTTTTTTCGGCTCATGTGTGTTTGGCCTTCATTATAGTTGGGTTGAGTGTGGTGCATCTTTTTTATTTGCATAAGCGGGGTTCAAACAACCCTCTTTTCGTACCTGGGGGATATGGTGATGTTGTTTTGTTTCATAGGTTTTTTAGTAAAAAGGATGGGCTTGTATTGGTTGTGTTGTTGTTTCTTTGTTGTTTTTTTTTGTTGGTTGTGCCAGATCTAGTTTTGGATGTAGAGAGTTATATTCAGGCGGATCCGATGGTTACTCCTGTTTCTATAAAGCCGGAGTGGTATTTTTTGGCTTTTTATGCTATGCTTCGTTCTATAGAGTCTAAGGTTGGGGGTTTAGTTTTGGTGGTGGTGTTCTTATTTGTTTTATGGCTACCAACGTTGAATAAGTCTTGTGCGTATAGTGTGGGTCGTCAGTTTATCTTTTGGGGTATTGGTTCTATTTTTGTTTTGTTAAGGTATTTGGGGGCGTGTCATCCGGAGGCTCCTTTTGTATTAATAAGAAAGTTAGCTAGGTTGTTAATAGTTGTGTTGTTGTGTTTGTTTAAGGGGTTATGGGTAGTTCCTTATTCTGGGGGGTTTCCTCGGTTTAGCTTGTTTGAGTAAGGTTGTGGGTGTTTAATTGGGGTGTTGTTTTGTTTTTAGGGTGTTTAGTAGTATTATTCGGTTTTTTTTTATCTTTGGGTCGTTTGTTAAGTTGTTTGATAGTTGTTGAGAAATTTAATGTGTTGTTGTTGTTTGTGTGTTTGGTAGGGCAGTGGGGGGAGTTCCGCATGTTATTTATAGCTTTGATGGTGATTTTCACTGTTGAGGTTACTCTTGGTTTAGTGGTTTTGACTCGCTTGTGGGATTTCAGAAGTTTGACAGGTTTAGTGGGGGTTTAGGGTTTTTGTTTGTGTTTATATTGGGGTTTGTACTGAGTTGTATTAGTTTTTTAGGGGTTTGGTTGGTGGGTTCTGTGTATTGTGTGGAGAGGGGTATTTTTGTGTTGGATAGGGTAGGTTTTTATTTAAGTTTGTTGTCTTTTTTTTTAGGGGTTTCTTTGTTGTATGGTTTGGGGGGGTTGAGGTTTATTTCTAAGGTTATGTTGTTAGTGAGGGTTTTTTTTTCCGTGTTGTGTTATTGTTGTATACATGCTTTATGATTTTGGGTTTTTTATGAGATGTCGATACTCCCATTATTGTTTCTTTTAATAGTGGAGTCTCCTTATTCTGAGCGGTTTATTGCTTCGTGGTATTTGCTTGGTTATGTTGTATTAACGAGTTTGCCGATGTTATTGTGTATTTTTTATGGGGCTGCGTTAAGGGGTGGTTATTATTTGCAGAGCTGATCTAGCTTAATTAGTGGGGGTTGTGGGTTTATGGTTTTTTTGTTACTCTCTTTCATGTTTATAACTAAGATACCCTTACCTCCCTTTCATGTTTGACTTCCTATAGTACATGCAGAGGCCAGTAGCCCTGTTTCGATGTGTTTGAGAGGGTATATAATGAAGTTGGGTTTGCTGGGGGTGTGTCGCTTTAGTTTTTATATATTGTCTGATTACGTTTTCAGGTTTTGATATGTTGTATTATGTTTGGGGTTTTCTGTTCTTTTTTTTATGAGGGCGTCACGTGAGCTGGATGGTAAGCGTTGGTTGGCCTTTCTGAGGCTTTCGCATATAAGGATTTCTTCCTTGTGTTTGTGTGTTAGAAGTTATGATGTGGCGTCTGTTTCTTTCTTATATTGTTTGGGACATGGTCTCTCGGCTGGAGTTACTTTCTTATTGTTGTGGTTGGTTTATGAGGTGTCTGGGAGTCGGAATTGGGAGATCTTAAAGTATTGTTTGTCTAGTAGCCTACTGTTGCGTGTTCTCAGTGTTTCGTGTATGTGTACGGTGGCGTCTATACCTCCGATGGTTCAGTTTTTTTCGGAAGTATTAATTTTATGTGAAGGTGGTTATGTAAGAGTTGTTGTTGGGGTGTTGATGTTTTTATATCTGTTTATGAGTGGTTTAATTCCTATGTTTTTGGTGGGTAGCTTACTTTCTCGTCACTATTCCATTAGGTTCGGTGTCGGGAGGGTCGTTTCTATGAGATGTGGTGTGGTTTTCTTGGTGGTGTGATGTTATATTTTGTTTTTGGTTTTTTAGAATCTGGTGCAGTCTGGTGTTGTAAGCATGTTATGTTTTGGTCATAGTGGTAATTGGTAGTTGGCTGTAGGGATTGTTTCCCTTCTAGCTTAAGTTGAGAAAGCGTTAGTTTGAAGAGCTAGAGATACTGGTTTGTGGTGGGAAGAGGTGTAAGTTAAAGATTAAACTGTGTGGTTCATGTTCATATAATACTCCTGCGAGGGTCTCCTCTTATGTTTAAGTCTCGTCTTTCCGGTGTATTTTCGTTTGTAACTACGGTAATTGGTGGTGGTTGAGGAGACTATGTGTATCGTTTCATACTTTTTTCTATGTTGTTGGGTTTCTTGTTTTTGCGTGTTCCGTATATTTATGGGATGTTTGGGTTCTCTCTATACTTGGTGTTGTTTATTGCACCCCTGTTTTTGGCTTTGTTTATAGGGCGTATTTTTGACGTTGGGCCTTCTTCTTTTTTTTGTGGTTTTGTCCCCTTAGGGACTCCTCTGTGGATTGCTCCGTTTATATGCTTGGCTGAAACGCTTAGTTATTTGATACGTCCCATAGTTTTAATGATACGTCCTTTTGTAAATTTAACAATAGGTTCTCTTGGTGGTGTTGCATTAGGATCGATGTGCTTTAGTTTTGGGAGTTTTGTTGTCGCCTTTTTATTTATTCTTTTTTTTTATGAGGTCTTTGTGGCGCTGGTACATTGATTTATCGTTTGTGAGTTGCTTTCATTTTCGGAGGACCATTAATTAGTTGGATGCGTGGCTTGTTTATTGGGTTACTAAGATTAGGGGGTTTGATTTCTTTTTGTTTTCTTATGTTTGTATCTGACAGAGTCTCGTTGTTTTGGCTTTTCTTGGAGTTGTGCACTCTATCATTAATACCTTCTTTTTTTATGGCTAAAGAGTATATAAGTTTGGTTGGTCTTTTTAATTATATAATTGTTTCGAGCATATCTTCTTCGTTGATACTCTGTGGTATATTATGTGAGGGTTTGTTGTTTATGTTGATAGTGGGTCTGTTGGTAAAGTTTGGTTTATTTCCGTTTTTAGGGTGGGTATATAGGGTTTGTTTAAAATCTAATTGGTTTGTGGTGTGGGGTGTTTCAACTTTCTTAAAGTTCCCCCTTTTCTTCCTCCCCTTCTTCTTGAGGTTTGGGGGTTTGGAAAGTGTGTTTGTGGTTTCTTGTGTAACTTTAGTTTTGTTGTCTGTGTTGTTTTGGGTTTATAGGTATAGGTGGTATGGGTGTTGGTGTCATATGATGCTTTCTTCGAGGGCTTGTTTGGTTGCTTCTTCTTTGGTGGTGTCGTCTGAATTGATTTTGTATTTATTTCTTGTCTATTGTGTTTGGTGTAGTTTGGTGATTCTGTTTTTAGCTTTATATGGTTTTGATGGTCAGATGGGTGTGAGTAGTGGAGGAGTGGGTTATTATTTGTTTTTTTGTTTGTTGTTGCTTTCTTTTCCTTTTTCTTTTTCTGTATTTTACAAGCTGTTGTTGTCTGTGGTAATGTTTTCTTGTGGCCTGGCGGTGATGGTGTGTTGGGTTTTGTATAGGATTTCTGAGCAGTTTTATTTGTTAAAGTATTTGATGAGTTGTAGTGTGCCGAAGAGTTTGTTTGGTGTTGTTTCAGTGGTTTAGGGTAAGATAGTTTAAGTTAAAATCTCTGTTTTACACATAGAGGATAGGTGTGGGCCTTATTACTATTATTAGGTGAGGGGGAGGAAGGACGGTATAGTTTAAGGGTTTAAGATGTTTGCTCTGCGAGCATTCGGTGAGGTTTCTCTATCGTTGGTTCATGTCTAGTTTAATATGTTGAGAATGCTAGTTTGTCGTACTGGTGGTGTGTCTGTGGGATGCGGTATGAGGTGGTTGGTTTATTAAATGGTTTGTATATTTTGTTGAGGGGGTTTGTTTCTTTTTTGGTTATTATGGTTTTTGTTGCTTTTTTTATATTGGGTGAGCGTAAGGTTTTGGGCTATATGCAGATTCGTAAGGGGCCTAAAAAGGTAGGTATTTTGGGTTTACTTCAGAGGTTTGCTGATTTGTTGAAGTTGGTTATAAAGTTTAAGTATATTTTTTTTCAGGGTCGTAGTTGGTTGTCTTGGTTAGGGGTTTATTTATTGGTTTTGCTTTCTTGTGGGTATTGTGTGTTATTTGGGTTGAGGTATACGGGTTTTGGGTGTAGGTCTCCTGTGATTTGGTTTTTGATTGTGACTAGTTTGACGGGCTATAGCTTGTTGAGGGTAGGTTGGGGTTCATACAATAAGTTTGCTTTGTTGAGGAGCGTGCGTTCTGCTTTTGGTTCTGTGAGTTTTGAGGCTTGTTTTGTGTGTGTGGTTGTGTTGTTGTCGATGGGGGTAGGTGGTTATTTGTTTATTCCGTATGTTGAGTATGTTTGGTTGGTTTCTTTGTGGTTTCCGTTAGTATATGGGTTGTGGTTGGTGGGGATATTATGCGAGTGTAATCGTACTCCGTTTGATTATGCCGAGGCTGAAAGAGAGCTTGTGAGGGGTTTGAATACGGAGTATTGTAATATTCCGTTTACTTGTTTGTTTGCTTGTGAGTATTTGGTTATGGTGGTGTTCTCTTGATTTGGTGCTGTGTTTTTTTGAGGTGGGAGGTTGATGATGTTTTTTGCTTTGGTGCATGTTGTTTTTTTTGTATGATGTCGTGCTACTTTTCCTCGGGTTCGTTATGATTATTTTGTTGGTTTTATGTGGGAGTATGCTGTCCTTGTGTTGATTTTTTCTTTTTTTTTGGTATTGTTGTAGAAAGGGGCTTTGTGCGTGTAGTTTATTTTGATGAAAATGTGAGGCTGTTAACCTCGAGAGGATATTATTATCCGCGGACGGATGGTCAGCTCAGTAGTTTATGTGTAAGAATACTAGCTTTGGGGGTTAGGGGTTCTCTTGTGTGAGGTTGGCTGAGCTGATAGGGCTGCTTAGCAGGTTACTGTGATATAGTAATGGTAAGGTTAAACCTTCGTCGGTATAGTTATGATCCGGGAATAGCTTAATGTTTGGAAAGCTTAGAATTCTTACTTCTACGATGTTGTTGAACTTCTTGGAGGGGATGCTGTGTGTTTTTTCTGTTTTTATGATATTTTTGTTGGTGTTCTTACTTGTGGCGTTGGTTCATCTTTTTGTTTGGAATTTGGATATCAATATGTTTGGCGGGGTGCGCTCTTGGGTAAGTTCTTTTGAGTGTGGGTTTTTGTCACAGCGTGTTGTTGAGAATTATTTTAGGTATACTTATTTCATTCTTCTTGTTTTTTTTGTAGTTTTTGATTTAGAGGTGTCTTTATTGTTAAAAATGCCTTTACAGGGTTTGTTGTATAAGAATCTGTTATTTTATGTTGGTTTTTTGTTTGTATTGGTTGTGGGGTTTGGGATTGAAATAAGGAAGGGGTATGTGCGTTGGAGTTATTAGTGTATTGGGGGATTTTGGTTGTCGCTGCTAACGATGATTGGGGTTTTATTAGCTCGTCCCTCTCAGAGGTTGGGATAGAAGGGACCTACGTTAGTTGAGACTATCTGTTTTCAAAACAGGGTGGGGCATTTGGTGTCGGTTTCTGTGATGATGTGGATGACTTGGTTATTTACTTTAGATCATAAGCGAATTGGTTTAATTTATATGTTGATTGGGGTATGAGGGGGTTTTTTGGGTCTTTCTTTGAGTTTGTTGATACGTTTGAAATATTTGGATCCTTATTTTAATTTGATAATACCTGAGGTATATAATTATGTGATTACTTGACATGGGATAGTGATGATTTTCTTTTTTTTGATGCCTGTTTTGATAGGGGGGTTTGGTAAATACTTGTTACCTTTATTGTTAGGATTACCTGATTTGAATTTGCCTCGTTTAAAAGCTTTAAGTGCTTGATTGTTGTTACCTTCTGCGGTTTGTTTGGGGATGAGGATGATTGGGGGTGCTGGAGTAGGTTGGACATTTTATCCTCCTCTTTCTGGAGTAGGTTATTCAGGTTGGGGTGTGGATTTTTTAATGTTTGCTTTACATTTGGCTGGTGTCTCTAGTTTACTTGGTTCAATAAATTTTATTTGTACAATTGTGGAGGTGATGTTGGAGGAGAGTACTGCTCGTCATAGGGTGTTGGTTTGAGGGTATTTGTTCACGTCGATCTTGTTGTTGCTTTCTTTGCCTGTATTAGCGGCTGCTATTACGATGTTGTTGTTTGATCGTAAATTTGGGGCTTCATTTTTTGATCCGATGGGAGGTGGGGATCCTGTGTTGTTTCAGCATTTATTTTGGTTTTTTGGGCATCCTGAGGTTTATGTTTTAATTTTGCCTGCTTTTGGAGTAATTAGGCATATTTGTGTAACGCTGACTAATAAAGATTCTTTATTTGGTTATTATGGTTTGGTGTTAGCTATGGCGGCTATTGTGTGTCTGGGTAGTATAGTTTGGGCACATCATATGTTTATGGTTGGGTTGGATATAGATACCGCGGTGTTTTTTAGGTCTGTGACGATGGTTATTGGTATCCCTACAGGCATTAAGGTTTTTTCTTGGTTGGTTATGTTAAGTGGTAGGATGTCTCGTTTAGGGGACCCTATAATTTGGTGGATTGTGGGGTTTATAGGATTGTTCACTATAGGGGGAGTGACTGGGATTATGTTGTCTGCTTCTATATTGGATACTTTGTTGCATGATACTTGGTTTGTGGTGGCCCATTTTCATTATGTTTTATCCTTGGGTTCATATAGTGGTGTTGTGATTTCGTTTTTGTGGTGGTGGCCTATTATAACGGGGTATAGGTTAAATCGTTTATTATTGTGGGGACATTGAATTGTTTCGATGATAGGGTTTAATTTGTGTTTTTTCCCTATGCATTATTTTGGGTTGCAGGGGTTACCACGTCGTGTTTGTGTTTTTGATCCTGAGTTTTGTTGGTTGAATTTTATTTGTAGGTTGGGCGGTATTCTTTCTGCAAGGAGTGCTTTTTTTTTTGTATATATTTTGTGGGAGTCTTATACTGTGAAGAAAGTGGTAGTGTCTTGTTGGGGTAGAAATTCTTTGGTGCTTAAAGTAGTTACTTTACCTCTACCACATCATGGGGATTATATTCATACTTCAATACATTGGGTGTTTTAGGTTTCTGTGGGGTTTTAGTTTATAGCTAGAGAATACTGTTTTTGTAAGACAGAGGGGTTGATTGGGCAGGCTCCAAGTACCACTTTGAGGTGTATTATTTAGTTTGGTTTTCATTTAATAAAGTACCTTTTGCATCATGATTTGTTGATGGGAGTTATGGTTTGATAGGGTCCCGAAGGATAGTGATTTCTTCCTGCGCTGCTTAGTGCTGTATCGAGGGTGTGTAACTTCGGTTAGACGTTGGGAGGGTTGTGATAAATAACTCGGACTATCTAATATCTGGTTTGGGGTTGGATTATTTTGTGGTATTTTGTTTGCAAGGATGTGGGCGAAAAGATTAGAGGGTTGTTTGTTGTCGATATGTGGGTTGGGTTAGAATTACCCTGTCTTTATGTGTGTGTTAATATTCTAGGTGTTTTTGTGTTTCCTTAATGTTTGCTAACCCAGGGGAACGAGTGGTAGTTATTATGATAGAATAAGTAGTATGAGTAGTCTTTTTTTTTCTCGGCAGCCTTCGGTCTGTTTATTAAAAACATTTCCATTTGTGTGTATAGATGGTAATGCCTGCCCAATGTTACATTTATGTGATGAATGGCCGCAGTATATTGACTGTGCTAAGGTAGCATAATTAGTTGCCTCATAATTGGAGGATTGTTTGAATGGTTTAACCAGAGGGTTGTGTAAGATGGGGATTTTATTCGAAATTGGTGACTGGGTGCAGAATCCCGGTGTTATTTGATAGACGGAAAGACCCCGAGATCTTTAATGTTTTTGTGTTTTGCTTGGGGTGAGAGCATATATTTCATGTGTTTTTTGATCCTTGTGGATAGGAGGTGAAAGTTACCTCGGGGATAACTAGGTAAAAAGTGAGGAGAGATCAGATCGATTTACTTAATTGCCATCTCGATGTTGACTTGGGAACTATGTGGGGGTGTAGGTGTTCTCATATAGGGTCTGTTCGACCTAGGTTCCTTCATGAGTTGAGTTAAGACCGGCGTGAGCCAGGTCGGTTCTTATCTATATTTGGTGCGGATTAGTACGAAAGGATTGTTTGTGCCTTATGTTAAGGGGCGTGGCGCTATGGTGGGGAACTCTGCAAAGGTTCTTTAGGTAATTTATTACCCTCGTCTTGATTGTTAATTTAATTCTGGTTGGAGAAGTCTTTCGGGCGGGGCTACATAGGGTTATTATATTAGGGTCTGTTGGGGTTTGAAGTAGGCTCGTTTGTTTCTTAGTAGTTAGTTCTTGTTGTTTGGGGTAACCCTGAGCAGGTCGTCCGGGTAAGGGATGGTAAATACTCAGTGCCAGCAACCGCGGTTATTCTGTTAGTCTCTGACTTCTGTGTGGATTGGTTAAAATGGTTTAGAGGTAAGTGTAGGATTTTGAGTAGAATCTTTTCTTGTTAGTTAAGTTCCTTTAGGCTCGTTGATCCCCTAATAGAGAAGAGGATTAGATACCCTTGTATCGGGGGTGGAAGTTTTGTGCCTTAGTAGAAACTAAAAGGATTTGGCAGCCGATGAGGTTCGTCCGGGGGAATGTGTAGCTTAAAAGATAGTCCGCTTATTAATTGACCTCCTCTAGGGGTTAGTGTATATCCGGTTGAATATTCATGATTAGTGTCTAGGGGTGTTACTATTTAGTTTAATCCAGGTCTATGTGCTGCTGATGAGGAGGTGTTATATGCGTTACTGTTGGAAAAAGACATATATGTAAGTATGGGTAAGATTCAGGACTCGGAAGTAGGCAGAGGATGTTGAGTTTGCTGTGTCGAATGGGATTTAGTTGGGGCACACACCGCCCGTCACCCAAGGCGATAGCTGTGGTAAGTCGTAACATGGTAATGCTGGGGGAACCGGGCATTAGTTGGTTTGATGGTAACTATCAGGCCTATGGTTTTTATGAAATCTTTGTATATGGATTTGGTATATTTTATTATTTGTGTTTGTTCCTTTATACCTGTTTGGGTGTTTTTGTTGCTGAGGTATCAGTTGGGTTTTGATAAAACTTCAATGCATGCAAACGAGAGGGGGGAGCTAGAGCTTTTTTGGACAGCAGTTCCTACTGCTACGGTGACGGTTATGTGTCTGTTGAATGTGCAGTGTATGTCTTTGGATTATTTAGATGTTCCTAATGTTATTGTTAAGGTTGTGGGTCGTCAGTGGTATTGAAGTTATGATGTCCAGGGGTTTGAGGGCGAGTACGACTCTGTGATAGGTGATTTTGTGAGTAGTGTGGATAAGCCGTTGCGGCTGTGTTTGCATGTTTTTCATCGGTTTCTTGTGACGTCGTCAGATGTAATACATTCCTTTTCGGTTCCGCGGTTTAATATGAAGTTAGATGCCATACCGGGTCGTATTAATCATGTTCTCTACTGTCCAGATCGTTTAGGTGTTTTTGTGGGTTATTGTACTGAGTTGTGTGGGGCTGGACATGCATATATGCCTGTGGTAGTCGAGGTTGTTACGAGAGGTTTGTCTTGTGAGTAGTTGGTGTTTTATTAGGGATGTTGGGGGTTTTAATTAGTTTGTATTTTTCTTGTTTGGTTGGGTTTTCTTTGGTCTCTCATCCTGTGATTTATTGTGTTATGTTGTTGATAGCTGCATTGAGGGTGTCTGGTGTTGTGTATTTAATGATAGGGTTTTCTTGGTATTTAGCTTTATTTTGTTTGGTGTATATAGGAGGTGTATATGTCCTGTTTATATTTGTGTCAGTCCATTGTCCTAATGCAAATACGACGGTGGGTGGTAGGGTGTTTTGAGCCTTATTGTTCTTCATCGCTTGTTTATGTATGTGTGGGGTTTCTTTCCTCCCCCAGCCAGGGGAAGTGGAGTTTAGTTATTATTTGTGTTCTTTCTTTGAGGGGTTTACTTATTGTTTATTTTGTTTGGTGCTATTGGTTGGGTTTATATGTATAAGTGTTGTGTATAGAAGGAAGGATTCTTTTTTTCGGTAGGTTTATGGGTGGACTGGTTTAGTATAAATTTTAGTGCGTGGGATTGTAGATTCTGAGGTATTCTGTGGGGTTAGCCGGGGTTGTTGTTTAGGAGTGCCAGATAATATGGGTGGGGTTTAGGTTTCTATGATGGTGTTTTGCCCTCTTGCGTGTAGTGGTTAGGTGCCGGGTTTGATTTGAAGTCATACTTTTCACATTAGATTGTGATGCTCGCTGGGTAGTGTGGGGTGGTGTATTTAGCATAGGTGCCAGATGATATGGGTTGGTTTTAAGCGTCAAATATGGGGTTTCCTCTCTATGTGAGTTTAGGTAGTATTTTGATATCCTTTTTTTAGGGGGCTATGCTTCGGCCGTAGTTTGGGGTGTGGGGTTGCTCTATCAAAGGTGTTGTTGGTTTCTTATTTTTTTTTGGGGTTGGTGGTGCTTTGGTTACAGGTGTTTTTAGGTTGGTTTGGTGTTTTTAATCTTGTGGGTTATGGTTTAGGAGATTTCTGTTTTTTGTTTTGTGTGGATGAGGTTAGGGTTTGTTGTATATATATGCTCTTTTGTTGTGGGAGTATTGCTTTGTTGTACTGTTATCATTATTTTGGAGAGGATAGTAGGGAGGGTTATAAGTTGTTTCCTTTGATTGTTTGGTTTTTGGGTGTTATGGGTATTTTGGTTTTTTCGGGGTCTTTGATTTTTTCTTTGGTTTTTTGGGAATATTTAGGTTTGGTTAGGTTTTTGTTAATACTTTTTTATTCTAAAAGGAGCAGGTTGCGTGCTTCTTTGATAACTCTTTTTGCTTCTCGTTTTGGGGATGTTTCTTTGTTTATGTTGGTGTTGTGGTTGTGTTGGTGGGGGGATATATCTAGAAGTTTGTTTGGGGTATTATTTTTGTTGGTTGTGTTAACGAAGAGGGCTTGTTACCCCTTTGTCTCTTGGTTGTTGGAGGCTATGCGTGCGCCTACTCCGGTAAGTTCTTTGGTTCATTCTTCTACTTTGGTGGCAGCTGGGGTGTGGTTTTTGTTTCGGTATGATTCTCTTTTGAGTGGTGGGTCTTGTTGGGTTATGGTTTGAATTTGTTTGGTAACGGTTGTTTTAACTGCCCTTTCTGCTATTTTTTTTATGGATTTGAAGAAGATAGTGGCTTTGTCTACGTGTAATAAAGTGGCTTGGTGTGTTCTGTTTTTTGTATCTGGGGATGTTTATTTGGCTTTGCTTCAGTTGGTAACACATGGTGTTTGTAAGTGTTATTTGTTTATGAGGGTTGGTGATTTAATGTGTCAGTCTGGGGGTAGACAGAGGTCTGTTGGTGTTTTTTTATCGAGGTATAGGGGTTTGTACTTACCTTTTGTTCAATGCTTATTGGTGTTGTGTTTGTGTGGTATTCCTTTTATTGGTGTCTTTTTTAGGAAGCATTGTTTGTTTTCTGGTATCTTGTATGGTTGTAGTGGGGGTTTGTTGTTTGTTTATTTGTTTGCTTTGTTTTTGTCGTATGTGTATTCTGTGCGTTTCTCTCTCTTGTTGTTGTGTGTTGGGGGTGGTCTAGGTTTTGGTTTTTCTAGGTTTTTTGTTGTAATATGCCCGTTGGTGGTTTTGGGTAGTTTTTTGAATGGGGTGTGGAGTGTAGCTTTATTGGAGTTGACTTCTTTGAGTATGTTTTGGTCTAGTTTAATATTATTTATTCAGGTCTTTGGTGTTGTTTGTGGGGGTGCTGTGTATTGATATTCTATGGGTAAGGGTTGTTGGTCATCGTTGCTTTGGGGTTGTGAGGGTTATGTTTTGTATATGTATCATGTTTTTAGGTTTGTTACTTTTGTTTGTTTGGTATCTTTTTATCGTTGAGAGGTTTATTTATGTGGAGTTTGGTCTATGTTGGGACCTTTGTTTGCTTATAATCGGGGTTCTTTTTTTTCTTTGAATTTTTTTGTGGCAGGGTTGTTATTCTTTTTCTTTTTTTTTCTGGTGTTGTTTTAGTTGGTTTTGTGGCGTTAGTATAGGGGTTGAGTATGTCGTCTTTCCAAGTCGGAGGTTTAGTTTTCTAAACGCTACAGTTGGTGGGTATTTTTTTTAGGACTTGGGTTAAAAAGTCTTGAATGTCTTACTATATAAATACCTATAGAGGAGATAATTTATCGGTTTGGTGTTACCCCGATTTAGAGCTGGGGGGTCTTTGATAATTTTTGTTTGTTGGTTTTTTTGTTTTTATGTTGGTGTTCTCTTATTTTTTTTTGTTTTTTGGTGTTGAAGGGTAGGGGAGGTAGCTGGGGTAGTTTGGGTTTGTAATACCCCCCCCCGTTAGTATTTTTTTTAGGACTTGGGTTAAAAAGTCTTGAATGTCTTACTATATAAATACCTATAGAGGAGATAATTTATCGGTTTGGTGTTACCCCGATTTAGAGCTGGGGGGTCTTTGATAATTTTTGTTTGTTGGTTTTTTTGTTTTTATGTTGGTGTTCTCTTATTTTTTTTTGTTTTTTGGTGTTGAAGGGTAGGGGAGGTAGCTGGGGTAGTTTGGGTTTGTAATACCCCCCCCCGTTAGTATTTTTTTTAGGACTTGGGTTAAAAAGTCTTGAATGTCTTACTATATAAATACCTATAGAGGAGATAATTTATCGGTTTGGTGTTACCCCGATTTAGAGCTGGGGGGTCTTTGATAATTTTTGTTTGTTGGTTTTTTTGTTTTTATGTTGGTGTTCTCTTATTTTTTTTTGTTTTTTGGTGTTGAAGGGTAGGGGAGGTAGCTGGGGTAGTTTGGGTTTGTAATACCCCCCCCCGTTAGTATTTTTTTTAGGACTTGGGTTAAAAAGTCTTGAATGTCTTACTATATAAATACCTATAGAGGAGATAATTTATCGGTTTGGTGTTACCCCGATTTAGAGCTGGGGGGTCTTTGATAATTTTTGTTTGTTGGTTTTTTTGTTTTTATGTTGGTGTTCTCTTATTTTTTTTTGTTTTTTGGTGTTGAAGGGTAGGGGAGGTAGCTGGGGTAGTTTGGGTTTGTAATACCCCCCCCCGTTAGTATTTTTTTTAGGACTTGGGTTAAAAAGTCTTGAATGTCTTACTATATAAATACCTATAGAGGAGATAATTTATCGGTTTGGTGTTACCCCGATTTAGAGCTGGGGGGTCTTTGATAATTTTTGTTTGTTGGTTTTTTTGTTTTTATGTTGGTGTTCTCTTATTTTTTTTTGTTTTTTGGTGTTGAAGGGTAGGGGAGGTAGCTGGGGTAGTTTGGGTTTGTAATACCCCCCCCCGTTAGTATTTTTTTTAGGACTTGGGTTAAAAAGTCTTGAATGTCTTACTATATAAATACCTATAGAGGAGATAATTTATCGGTTTGGTGTTACCCCGATTTAGAGCTGGGGGGTCTTTGATAATTTTTGTTTGTTGGTTTTTTTGTTTTTATGTTGGTGTTCTCTTATTTTTTTTTGTTTTTTGGTGTTGAAGGGTAGGGGAGGTAGCTGGGGTAGTTTGGGTTTGTAATACCCCCCCCCGTTAGTATTTTTTTTAGGACTTGGGTTAAAAAGTCTTGAATGTCTTACTATATAAATACCTATAGAGGAGATAATTTATCGGTTTGGTGTTACCCCGATTTAGAGCTGGGGGGTCTTTGATAATTTTTGTTTGTTGGTTTTTTTGTTTTTATGTTGGTGTTCTCTTATTTTTTTTTGTTTTTTGGTGTTGAAGGGTAGGGGAGGTAGCTGGGGTAGTTTGGGTTTGTAATACCCCCCCCCGTTAGTATTTTTTTTAGGACTTGGGTTAAAAAGTCTTGAATGTCTTACTATATAAATACCTATAGAGGAGATAATTTATCGGTTTGGTGTTACCCCGATTTAGAGCTGGGGGGTCTTTGATAATTTTTGTTTGTTGGTTTTTTTGTTTTTATGTTGGTGTTCTCTTATTTTTTTTTGTTTTTTGGTGTTGAAGGGTAGGGGAGGTAGCTGGGGTAGTTTGGGTTTGTAATACCCCCCCCCGTTAGTATTTTTTTTAGGACTTGGGTTAAAAAGTCTTGAATGTCTTACTATATAAATACCTATAGAGGAGATAATTTATCGGTTTGGTGTTGATAACATGTTAGCTTTTCGTGCTAGAGATGGCTTTATATATAAGTCAATCGGTAGTAAAGGGGGAGAGAGGTAGAGAATGGGAAGAGACATACTAGTATATACTATATGGGTCTTGGGTATGTGGTTGGGAGTTTTTGGGTTTGGGATGAAATATGAGATATGTTAGTCTGTATAGTTAGGTGGTGTTTTGTTTGGTTATGAGGGAAAAGGTTTTAGGGGAGTTGTATCCCCTAGGGGGGGGTGTAGTATATATATACTAATATTAGGTGTCTGTAGGGATGTTGTATGTGTGTTTACTATTGGGACAACTTTGTTGTTTAAGGTGCTTTAGAGGTTGGTGACTATTTTCTTATTATGGGGATTGTTGTCCGTTGTCTGTTTAGTCTAAAGTCTG